CTCATATGCTTAATTCTGATAGGAAATAAAATAGTAAAATAATTATTCATCGAATGACTATTCATCTATTGTATTTTCATCAAATAGGGGGCAGGAAGATTATATGGAAAAATGGTGGTTCAATTCGATGTTGTCTAACGAGAAGTTAAAGTTAGAACATAGGTATGGTTTAAGTAAATCAATGGAAAGTCTTGATGCTATTGGCCATACCAGTGGAAGTGATGAACCCCTTCTAAATGATACGGAGAAAAATTGGAGTGATAGTGTTAGTTATAGTTTCAGTAATGTTGATTATTTATTTGGTATCAGGGATATTTGGAGTTTGATCTCTGATGACACTTTTTTAGTTAGGGATAGTAATGGTGACAGTTATTCCGTATATTTTGATATTGAAAATCATAGTTTTGAGATTGACAATGATAGTTCTTTTCTGAGTGAATTAGAGGTTTTTTTTTCTAGTTTTTTGAATAGGGGGTCTAAGAGAAACAATCACTACTATTATCATTACATGTATGATACTCAATCTAGTTGGACTAATCACATTAATAGTTGCATTAATAGTTATCTTCGTTTTGAAGTCAGTATTAATAGTTCCATTTCAGGTGGTACTGACAATTACAGTGACAGTTACATTTATAGTTTCATTTGTACTGAAAATGTAAGTGGTAGTGAAAGTGGAAGTTTTAGTATAAGAACTCGTAATAATGGCAGTGATTTCAATATAAGAGGAAGATCTAATGATTTCGATATAAATAAAAAATACAGACATTTATGGGTTCAATGCGAAAATTGTTATGGATTAAATTATAAAAAACTTCTTAGGTCAAAAATGAATATTTGTGAACAGTGTGGATATCATTTGAAAATGAGTAGTTCAGATAGAATCGAACTTTCGATTGATTCGGGCACTTGGGATCCTATGGATGAAGATATGGTTTCTATGGACCCCATTCAATTTCATTCAGAAGAGGAACCTTATAAAGATCGTATCGATTCTTATCAAAGAAAGACAGGTTTAACTGAAGCTGTTCAAACAGGCATAGGTCAACTAAACGGTATTCCCACAGCAATTGGGGTTATGGATTTTCAGTTCATGGGAGGTAGTATGGGATCTGTAGTAGGTGAGAAAATCACTCGTTTGATTGAGTATGCTACTAATCGATCTCTACCTGTCATTATTGTGTGTGCTTCTGGAGGAGCACGCATGCAAGAAGGAAGTTTGAGCTTGATGCAAATGGCTAAAATATCTTCTGCTTCATATGATTACCAATCCACTAAAAAGTTATTCTATGTACCAGTCCTTACATCTCCTACAACCGGTGGAGTAACAGCCAGTTTTGGTATGTTGGGAGATATCATTATTGCTGAACCTAATGCGTACATTGCATTTGCGGGTAAAAGAGTAATTGAACAAACATTGAATAAGACAGTACCCGATGGTTCACAAGTGGCTGAGTATTTATTCCATAAAGGCTTATTCGACCCAATCGTACCACGTAATCCTTTAAAAGGTGTTCTAAGTGAGTTATTTCAGCTCCATGGTTTCTTTCCCTTGAATCAAAATTCCAAAAATTAAAGTATAGCACTAGATTCAGTTATTTTGTTTGTAGCGAACAAGTATTTAGTTCATCATAATAAAAAAAAAACTAAGAAAAATGTTCTTTGGTGATATAAGTTACACTTTCTAGTAAGAGTCAGAAGTTTCGGATAATTTTTTTTCTTCCGGATCCATATCTATTTTTTATCTTACCCCTATTCATGATTAGGTATTATGAACCTCTATCAACAGGATAAAATAAAAAAGTGAATTTCTCTTTCCGAGGAATTCTAATTTGGGGAAATAAAAAGAATTTCTACATCTATCGCATTTTTACTATGAATCCCTGTTTGTTGGATCCTATTATTTAGAGTCGCGAATTCATAATGAACTTAATTTTCATAAGAAAACTCCTTTTAAATAAAAAACTCCTTATTAGATTAGAAAGAAAGATAGAAAGAACATAAGGATGGGAGAAGAAGAATAATAAAATTTGTAAAAGAAGATTACCCTATTTATATTCGTGTAGAAAGATGAATAGGTACACTTAATTTAGTTCTACATTTTTGCACTTATTATCTATCCTTTTTTTTATTAAAATTTAATATTTTTATATTTCAAATTTCTATTTTAATATAAATATATTATTTATAAATTATATATTTATATATACTTAGTAGTATAATATTATATAAAATACAATAGTCAATATTACCTAATATTACTTATAATAGATATACTTATCATATCATAAGATATCTTTCTAATAGATACAAATATATAGATACAAATATTAAATCGAGGCACCCATTCTATGACAGATCTCAACTTACCCTCTATTTTTGTGCCTTTAGTGGGCCTAGTATTTCCGGCAATTGCAATGGCTTCTTTATCTCTTCATGTCCAAAAAAATAAGATTGTCTAGATCCAATGGGACCAAATCCTATCAATTTATTTCAACACTGTATCATAATACAGATATTTTTTTAGTGCAATATGGTACGATATGTGGATCTTTCCACACACAAATGAAAGAACTGTTATGTATGCGGATACATGCTATCTGCATAAATGCATGTATATATATACATATATAGCTGGTTAAAAACGGATCAGTAAATATTTTTAATAGAAAGTCAATGTATCTAACCAATTACTCCACATCAGAATAGTGCTAGTTGATGAAAGTTACTTCGGGATCAAGAAAGGTAAAGTCAAATTTGGGTTATTCTCTCAATTCCAATCGAATGCAACTGGATCTAGTATAGTATGAATTGGCGATCAGAACATATATGGATAGAACTTATAAGGGGGTCTCGAAAAACAAGTAATTTTTGCTGGGCCTGTATCCTTTTTTTAGGTTCACTAGGATTCTTAGCGGTTGGAACTTCCAGTTATCTTGGTAGGAATCTGATATCCATATTTCCATCTCAGCAAATTATTTTTTTTCCACAAGGAATCGTGATGTCTTTTTACGGGATCGCAGGTCTGTTCGTTAGCTCCTATTTGTGGTGCACTATTTTGTGGAATGTAGGTAGTGGTTATGACCGATTCGATAGAAAAGAAGGAATTGTGTGCATTTTTCGTTGGGGATTTCCTGGAATAAATCGTCGCATCTTCCTTCGCTTCCTTATGAGAGATATCCAATCAATCAGAATTGAGATTAAAGAGGGTCTTTATCCTCGTCGTGTCCTTTATATGGAAATCAGAGGTCAAGGGGCCATTCCCTTGACTCGTACTGATGAGAATTTTACTCCACGAGAAATTGAACAAAAAGCTGCCGAATTGGCCTATTTCTTGGGCGTACCAATTGAAGTATTTTGAAATGAATTGAACACAATAAAGAATAAGTGTTTTCTCGGCATGGGGGAAGGAACTTGCTAATTCCCTTTTTAATATAATTGAAGTCTTTTTGGAATGTTCATTTGAACAAAACATGTTAGATTATTCTATTTCCTCCTTCCTTTGTCGTGGCGACTCCCATAGAATAAACCAAAAAAGCAGGAGGGCGTATATGGAATAACTATAATAAACTATACTATAATAAAGAAGAAAATTAAGAAAAGAATAAATTTTTGTATACCATTTGTATACCAAAAGTATTTCATATGCGTATGGGTCCCAACTCAATTCTTTTCTACTAGAAAATTTCTACTAGAAAAAAGGCTAATCTAAGGCTAATATAATAAGTAGGGATTCATCAAATATATCCGAACATTTATTTCGTAATACGGAATTCATCTCATCTTTTTAGGCCCAAAATTTTGATGATACCTTTTTCCTTGGTTGTGGATAGGCGGTGAAACATTTCGAAATAATTAACTGAGGGGGGGGGGGTTCGTTTCTAAATCCGATTTGTTATTTTAAGTGGGTTTTCGAGTATTCATAGAAAGGAACAAATGAAGATGAAATTGCTTCGAATTTGCCCATTCAAATTTGCCCAATTGAGATATCTAGGAATAATATTGATTTTTCATTTTTATATGAAAAGGGCAAACCCTTATCCCATTTCTATATTCCTTCTAGATCCAAGAACTAAACTCAATTTTGACACAAAAATTGGAATGAATAGACCCATAGGTTCAATACCTTGTTATAGAACTCGTGCTTCAGAGAAATATCATATAGAGTCAACGAATGAAGCAGGTTCATTAACGATTCAATTCACAGATAAAAAATGAAAAAAAAGAAAGCATTGCCTTCTTTCCCATATCTTGTATCTATAGTATTTTTGCCCTGGTGGGTTTCTCTTTCATTTAATAAATGTCTGGAACTTTGGGTTACAAATTGGTGGAATACCGGGCAATCCAAAACTCTCTTGAATATCATTCAAGAGAAAAACGTTCTAGAAAGATTCATAGAATTAGAAGAACTCTTTCTGTTGGACGAAATGATAAAGGAGTACCCGGAGACACATATACAAAAACTTCGTATAGGAATACACAAGGAAACGATACAATTGGTCAAAACACACAATGAATATCATCTCCATATCATTTTGCATTTCTCGACAAATATAATCTCTTTCGCTATTCTAAGTGGTTATTTTATTTTGGGTAATGAGGAACTTGTCATTCTTAATTCTTGGGTTCAGGAATTCCTCTATAACTTAAGTGACACAATAAAAGCTTTTTCGATTCTTTTAGTTACTGATTTATGGATTGGATTTCACTCGACTCATGGTTGGGAACTAATAATTGGTTCGTTCTACAATGATTTTGGATTGGCTCATAACGATCAAATTATATCTGGTCTTGTTTCCACCTTTCCAGTTATTCTAGATACAATTGTGAAATATTGGATTTTCCATTATTTAAATCGTGTATCTCCTTCGCTTGTAGTCATTTATCATTCAATGAATGAATGAAGAACTCATTTGATCTCCTGATATCAATCAAATAAATCAGAATCTTTCTTCCTTTATAAAGAAACCATTTTGAATCTTACTTAATTCTTTATATTT